TATTTTAATTTAAAATTAATATTAATTTTTAAGGTTTCTAATTTTAGTTATTATTTAGTATTTGATTTTAATATTTAAATATTTATTAATTAATAAAATTAATTAATAAATATTTTTAAAATAAAAATTAATATTTAAGGGGTATTAAATTTATTATTTTAAAAATATTTAATTAATTATTTAATTTAAAAATTAAAATTTAATTAATAAATTATTTATATTAAAAATTGGAATAAAATGGGGGTATATTACTAAATTATTTTAATAATATTAAATTAAATTATAAAATATTTAATTTAATATTTTTAGTTATTTATGTTTATTTTTAATAGTATTATATAAATTTATAAGTTATTTAATATTATGTAATAAATAATAATTTATAAAATATTTATTTTGAATTTATTTTATATGTAAAATGTTTATTAGTATTAATATAATAAAAATAAACAAATAGTATAATTAATATTATATATATATATATTTAATTTGAAATATATAAATAAGTTTATTAATTAGTTATTTAAATATTAATATTTAAGGGGTATTAATATTTTTAATTAAGTTAAAAAGTATTATAGGGTTATTACTAAATTAATTTAATAAAAGTAAATTTAATTAATATATATATATATATATATATATTAGTTATTAATATTAATTTATTATTATTATTATATTAATATATAAGTTATTTAAATTTATAATATAAAGTTTTATTTTAGCTTAAATATTTATTTTTAGTATATTTTATATGTAAATTTTTGTATGAATTTTATTTTATTTAAATAGTATAATAAAATTTAATAAATTGCAGTAATTAATATTATAAATTAAAGGAATTTAGTTATAGTAGTATTAAATAATATTAACAAAATTTGTGCCAGCAGTTGCGGTTATACAAATAATATAATTAAATTTTATTAGTAAAAGTTAAATAATAAAAAATAAATTAAATTAAAAATAATTTTATTAAGTGAAATTTTAAAATTATAATAATTTAAAGTTGAGGTTATTTGAGGCTTGAAAATTTTAATTTTAAACTAGGATTAGATACCCTATTATTTAAATTTTAATTAAAAATGCTAGAGTATTAATAGTTATGTTCTTTAAACTTAAAAAATTTGGCGGTATTTTAATCTTTTCAGAGGAACCTGTTCTTTAATCGATAGTCCGCGCTGAATCTTACTTAAATTTATAAATTAGTTTATATACCGTCGTTATAGAATATTTTAAAAGAAAAATAATTTTCAATAAATAATAATATATTTAATATCAGATCAAGGTGTAGCTTATGTTTAAGTAGTAATGGGTTACAATAAAATTATTTTTGGATATGTTAGTGAAAATAACATTGAAATTGGATTTGACAGTAAAATTATATAGATTAATAATTTGATTTTAGCTCTAAAATATGTACATATCGCCCGTCGCTTTTATTTTTAAAATAAGATAAGTCGTAACATAGTGGGTGTACTAGAAAGTGCATCTAGTTTTCAATTTTAGTCTTAGTTAGTTAAGTATTTCATTTACATTGAAAAGAAGATGTGCAATTCATTAAAAATTGATTAAATTTTATTTATTATATTTATTATTAGATAATTATATAAAGTATTAAAAATAATTATAAAAATGAATGTTATAGTATTATTTTTAGAAACAATAATTTTAATTATAGTTAATTAGTATTGTAAAAGAATATTGAAATAAAGTGAAAAATTATTATTTTAATAGAAAATTTTATTTATTGTACCTTTTGTATCAGGGTTTATTAAATAAATTTTAATTATAGTTAATTTTCTCGGTTTTAAAAGATTTAATAAATTAATAAATTTAATGTAATAAAATTATTTTTAATAATTTATTAGAAATGAAATGTTATTCGTTTTTAAAGGTATCTAGTTTTTTAAGAAATAAATTTAATTTATATTTTATTAAAATATTTAATTAAATTTTAATTAAATAATTAATAGAATAACTATTTTTAGGGATAAGCTTAAAAATAAATTTTTATAAATATTAAATATTAATAATAAATATAAGCTTATAAATAGCTATTATTTATAATAATGTTATAATTTATTTATTTAAATGAATTATTTAATAATTTTTAAATTTTTATTAAAGTGTTTATTTTAATTTTATTAATAAATTAATAATGATATAATTAGTATATAGAATTAATTGTATAAGTAATTGAAATTGATTGGTTGAATTAATAAATTCGGCAAAAATTATATTCGCCTGTTTAACAAAAACATGTCTTTTAGTAATAAATTTAAAGTTTAACCTGCCCACTGAAAAATTTAAATGGCCGCAGTATTTTAACTGTGCAAAGGTAGCATAATCATTAGTCTTTTAATTGAAGGCTGGAATGAATGGTTGGACGAAATATAAACTGTTTCAATTTAATTAATTTTAAAAATTTATTTTTTAGTTAAAAAGCTAAAATGTAATTAAAAGACGAGAAGACCCTATAAATCTTAATATTATTAATTAATTTATTTATAAAGATAAATTTTAATATAATAATTAATATTATTTTATTGGGGTGATATTAAAATTTAATAAACTTTTAATTATTTGATAACATAAATTTATGGATTATTGATCCTTTATTATTGATTATAAAATTAAGTTACTTTAGGGATAACAGCGTAATTTTTTTGGAGAGTTCCTATCGATAAAAAAGATTGCGACCTCGATGTTGAATTAAGATATAAGTTTAGGTGTAGCCGTTTAAATTTTAAGTCTGTTCGACTTTTAAATTCTTACATGATTTGAGTTCAAACCGGCGTAAGCCAGGTTGGTTTCTATCTTTAAATTATTAAAATATTTTAGTACGAAAGGATTGAATATTTGAATTATTAAATTTTATTGAGTATGATTATTATTAAAATTTATTTACTATTTTGGCAGATTAGTGTATTAAATTTAGAATTTAAGTATGTAATAGTTTTAATTACAAATAGTACTTGTGTATAAATGAATTAGTGTTAATAAGTATTGGAAGTTTATTACTATTAATTTGTGTTTTAGTTAGTGTAGCTTTTTTGACTTTATTAGAACGTAAGGTTTTAGGGTATATTCAAATTCGTAAAGGGCCTAATAAAGTTGGTTTAATAGGTATTCCTCAACCTTTTTGTGATGCAATTAAATTATTTACTAAAGAACAGACTAATCCTATAATATCTAATTATTTATCTTATTATTTTTCTCCTATTTTTTCTTTGTTTTTGGCTATTTTATGCTGAATATGTATACCTTTATTAATTAATTTATATTCTTTTAATTTAGGGGTTTTATTTTTTTTAAGTTGTACTAGTTTGGGTGTATACACAATTATAGTAGCTGGTTGATCTTCTAATTCTAATTATGCTCTTTTAGGGGGGTTACGGTCTGTCGCTCAAACAATTTCTTATGAGGTAAGTTTAGCTTTAATTTTGCTATCTTTTGTTTTTTTAATTAATGGATATAATTTAATAGATTTTTTTTATTTTCAAAAATATTTGTGATTTATTTTTATATTATTCCCTATAGCTTTGGTATGATTAAGATCTTGTTTAGCTGAAACTAATCGTACTCCTTTTGATTTTGCTGAAGGTGAGTCTGAGCTAGTTTCAGGGTTTAATGTTGAATATAGTAGAGGGGGGTTTGCTTTAATTTTTTTAGCAGAATATGCCAGTATTTTATTTATAAGTATATTATTTAGTGTAGTATTTTTAGGGTGTAATATGTATTCATTTTTTTTTTATTTAGAATTAATATTTATTTCTTTTTTATTTATTTGAGTACGTGGGACATTACCTCGGTTTCGATATGATAAATTAATATATTTAGCTTGAAAATCTTTTTTGCCTTTTTCTTTAAATTATCTTATATTTTTTATAGGTATTAAAATTTTATTGATTTCTTTAATTTTATTAATTTTTTTTAGTAAAGTTAATAAAAATATTTAATTTTTATCTTATGTTTTCAAAACATATGCTTTTCAAGCTCATTAACTTAATTAATTAATTAAGTTATCTCATCATTTTATAAGAAGAGGGTTAATTATATAATAAGTAAAGTATAAAACAGTTAATAATTGTCCTACAATAACATAAGGGGTTTCTACGGGGCGGGCTCCAATTCATGTTAATAAGATTACAATGCTTACTATAAGTCAAAATAAGATTTGATTTAATGGATAAAATTGAATTCCTTGGAATTTTCTTATATTATAAAAAGGTAGAATTATTAAAATAGCAATAGATAGTACTAAGGCAATAACACCTCCTAATTTATTAGGGATTGATCGTAGAATAGCATAGGCAAATAAAAAATATCATTCAGGTTGAATATGGACGGGGGTTACTATTGGATTGGCTGGAATAAAATTATCGGGGTCTCCTAATAAGTAAGGGTTAATTAAAGTTAATAATATAAGTGAGATTAGTATAATTAGAAATCCTGCAATGTCTTTAAATGAAAAGTAAGGGTGGAAGGGAATTTTGTCTGAATTTGAATTGAGCCCTATTGGATTATTAGACCCTGTTTGATGTAAAAATAAGAGATGAATTATAGTTATAGCTGCTACAATAAAAGGTAGAATAAAGTGAAAAGTGAAAAATCGTGTAAGGGTGGCATTATCAACAGCAAATCCTCCTCAAATTCATTGGACTAAATCAATGCCTAAATAAGGAATTGCAGATAATAAATTAGTAATTACTGTTGCCCCTCAAAAAGATATTTGTCCTCAAGGTAAAACATATCCTATAAAAGCTGTTGCTATTACTAAAAATAAAATAATTACTCCCACTAGTCAAGTAGGGGTGTAAAAAAAAGAATTATAGTATATTCCCCGGCCAATGTGTAAGTAAATACAAATAAAAAATATTGAAGCTCCGTTAGCATGTAGAGTTCGTAAAAGTCAACCATAATTAACATCTCGGCAAATGTGATTTACTCTATTAAAGGCTAAAGAAATATCTGCTGTATAATGTATGGCTAAGAATAAGCCAGTAAGAATTTGTACAATAAGGCATAATCCTAATAATGAGCCAAAATTTCATCATATAGAGATATTAATTGGTGTAGGAAGGTCTACTAGTGCATTATTAGCAATTTTTAATAAAGGATGAGTAGATCGCAGAGGTTTATTCATTAGTTTTGGTTGAATATTATTCGTAAAGGGCCCTGAAATATGTTAGTAATTTTTACTGTTGCTACTAAAGTAATAAATAAATAAATTATAAGTATGATTGAAATTAAATTTGTTGGGTAATTATAAAGTTTGATTAGGTTTATTGAATTTTCAATAGTTATTAAATTAAAGTTAATGGGTAAAGTTTCAATATTAAAAATTATTTTTAAAATATTAAAATCTGCTATAAGCATTATAATAAAGGAAATAATTATAAGGGTAATAGAGTAAATAATTCATTTTAATGAAATAGAAAATATATCATTTGAAGCTAGGGAAGTAACATAAATAAATAAGACTAATATACCCCCTAGAAAAATTAAAAATAGAATATAGGAGAATCAAAATGTTTGATAAATTAGTCCAGTTGAAATACAAATAAATAATGTCTGTAGTAATAGGATAAGTCCTATAGTTAAAGGGTGATTTATTTGTATAAAAATTATGGTTAAAATTAAAGTAAAAGAATTAATTATTAATTGTAAAATATCAAGAAATAGTTTATTAAAATATTAATTTTGGAGATTAATGATAAAGGTATAGTTCTTTTTTCTTGAAGTTTTAAAAGATTATTTCTTATTTTTGATTTACAAGACCAAGGTTTTTATTAAACTATTAAAACCAATGATAATATCTATAGGTGGGTTAGTTTCATTATTCATGTTTTTGTTGGGTATAATAGTTTTTGTCTCAAATCGTAAGTATTTATTATCTATATTACTATGTTTAGAGTTTATGGTTTTAAGTTTATATTATATATTGTTTATTAGATTAGTAATATATAATTATGAAATATACTTTTCAATAATATTTTTATCTTTTTCTGTTTGTGAAGGTGCTTTAGGCCTTTCTATTTTGGTTTCTATAATTCGTACTCATGGTAATAATTATTTTCAATCTTTTAATATTTTGCAATGTTAAAAATTTTGTTTATATTAATTTTTATAATGCCTTTGTGCTTTATTAATAATATATTTTGGACGGTACAAAATTTATTATTACTGTTAGGATTTTTAATAGTAATTTTTAATCAATTTATTAATTTTTCTATAAATTTAAGTTATTTTATAGGGTGTGATATATTATCTTTTGGTATAATTTTATTGAGTATTTGAATTTGTAGTTTAATGTTTATAGCTAGAGAGTCTATTATTAAATATAATAATTTTATTAAATTATTTATTTTAAATATTTTATTTCTTTTATTTTTTCTTATTTTATCTTTTAGTACTATAAATTTATTTATATTTTATTTATTTTTTGAAAGTAGATTAATTCCTACATTATTTTTAATTTTGGGGTGGGGGTATCAGCCAGAACGTTTACAGGCAGGTATTTATTTATTATTTTATACATTATTTGCTTCTTTACCTATATTAGTGGGAATTTTTTATTTATATAATTCTATTAATATAATAAATTTTTATTTGTTATTTAATGCTTCATTTAATTATGAATTATTGTATTTCTCTTTAGTTATTGCTTTTTTAATTAAAATACCAATATTTTTAGTTCATTTATGATTACCTAAAGCTCATGTAGAAGCCCCTATTTCAGGGTCTATAATTTTAGCTGGGATTTTATTAAAATTAGGGGGTTATGGGTTGTTGCGAGTTTTTGTTATTTTACAAAATATTGGTTTAAAATTTAATTTTATTTTTATAAGAATTAGTTTAATAGGGGGGGTATTTATTAGTCTTGTTTGCTTATGTCAAGTAGATTTAAAGGGGCTAATTGCTTACTCATCTGTAGCACATATAGGATTAGTTCTTGGGGGATTAATAACCATAAATTATTGAGGGGTTTGTGGTTCTTATTCTTTAATAATTGCACATGGGCTATGTTCATCAGGACTGTTTGCATTAGCTAATATTGTTTATGAGCGAACGGGCAGTCGTAGTTTATTAATTAATAAAGGTTTATTAAATTTTATACCTAGAATAGCTTTATGGTGATTTCTTTTAAGTTCAGCTAATATAGCTGCCCCTCCTACTTTAAATTTATTAGGGGAAATTAGTTTATTAAATAGAATTATTAGTTGGTCTTGATTGACAATATTGACTTTATTATTTTTATCGTTCTTTAGTGCTGCTTATACTTTATATTTATATTCTTATAGTCAACATGGAAAGTTATTTTCTGGGCTATACGCTTATAGAGGGGGCTTAATTCGGGAATATTTAATATTATTTTTACATTGATTCCCTTTAAATTTATTAATTTTAAAAAGAGAGTCTTGTTTTTTAATTATTTAGATTTAGGTAGTTTAAAAATAAAATATTGATTTGTGGTGTCAAGGATATAAATTTATATTTATTCTAAATCATGAAGTTTATTTCTATTTGTTTGATTAGATTCATTTTTTTATTTAGTTGTAGATTAAGCTGTTTTTTTTTGGGGATTAATTTTTTATTGATAGATTATGTAATTTTTATTGAGTGGGAGTTAGTCTCATTAAACAGTTTAAATTTAGTTATAACTTTTTTGTTTGATTGAATAAGATTATTATTTATATCTTTTGTTTTATTAATTTCTTCTTTAGTAATTTTTTATAGAAAGGAGTATATAAGTGGGGACTATAATATTAATCGATTTATTATATTAGTATTAATATTTGTTTTGTCAATAATGATATTAATTATTAGCCCAAATTTAGTAAGTATTTTATTAGGGTGAGATGGGTTAGGATTAGTTTCTTACTGTTTAGTTATTTATTTTCAAAATATTAAATCTTATAATGCAGGGATATTAACTGCTTTATCTAATCGTATTGGGGATGTTGCTTTATTATTAGCTATTGCTTGAATATTAAATTATGGAAGTTGAAATTATATTTTTTATTTAGATATAATAAAGTTTGATTTAGAAATAGAATTTATTATATTTCTAGTTATGTTAGCTGCTATAACAAAAAGAGCTCAGATTCCTTTTTCTTCATGGTTACCTGCAGCTATGGCAGCCCCTACTCCTGTTTCAGCATTAGTTCATTCTTCAACATTAGTAACAGCTGGGGTTTATTTATTAATTCGTTTTAATATTTTATTAAATGTAAAAATAAGTCATTATTTACTTTTAATTGCAGGGTTGACTATATTTATAGCTGGGTTAGGGGCTAATTTTGAGTTTGATTTAAAAAAAATTATTGCTTTATCGACTTTAAGACAACTTGGTTTAATAATAAGTATTTTATCTATAGGGTTTTATAAATTAGCTTTTTTTCATTTATTAACTCATGCTTTATTTAGGGCTTTATTATTTATATGTGCAGGAAGAATTATTCATAATATAAATAATAATCAAGATATTCGTATAATAGGGGCATTAGTTTATCATATGCCTATAACTAGTATGTGCTTTAATGTCGCTAATTTAGCTTTATGTGGGATACCTTTTTTAGCAGGGTTTTATTCTAAAGATTTAATTTTAGAAATTGTTAGCTTATCTTATATAAACCTATTTATTTTTTTTTTATATTTTTTTTCAACAGGTCTTACAGTTTGTTATTCTTTACGGTTAGTTTTTTATTCAATAACAGGAGAATTAAATTGTGGTTCTTTAAACATACTAAGCGATGAAAGTTGAGTAATATTGCGGGGAATAATGGGATTATTAATTATGTCAATTATTGGGGGTAGAATACTTAATTGATTAATTTTTTTAACTCCTTCGATAATTTGTTTACCTTATTATTTAAAATTATTAGTTTTATTAGTTTGTGTTGTAGGGGGTCTATTTGGTTATTTGATTTCTAATGTAAAATTATTTTTTTTAAATAAGTCTATTATTAATTATTCTATAAGATTATTTATAGGTTCTATATGATTTATACCTTTTATTTCTACTTATGGGATTTTAAATATTCCTTTACAATTAGGGATTTCTATTAATAAATCTGTTGATCAAGGATGGTCAGAATTTATAGGGGGCCAAATAATTTATTTTCAATTAGTTAAAAGTTCACAAATAATTCAATTAATACAAAATAATAATTTAAAGAGTTTTATATTAGTGTTTGTGTTATGAATTTTTATTTTAATAATAATTTTAATTTTAATTTATTCAAGTAGCTTAATTTTTAGAGTATAACATTGAAGCTGTTAAGGTAATAGGTTTATTCTTGAATAAATAATTATTTTTAGTAATTTATAAAAAATTAGTTTTATTTTTACAATGAAAATGTAAGGTTTTTATTAAACTATATAAATTGAAATATTAATGGAATTTAACCATTTTTTAAAAAAGTTAGCGGCTTTTTAATTAACGTTATATTTCTTTAATTGGAATAATAATTCAGTTTTATCATTAACAATGATAGGCCTCTTTTTGGCTTCAATTAAAAGAATAAGGGTATAAATAGATATTATACCTAAGATTAGGTCGAAACTAATTGCGATATCGCTTCCTATTCAATAAGATAGACTAAGTTTAGTACTTTTTGAATGCAAATCAAATGTTATAGTTAACTACAATCCTTTTAAATGTTTAGTTATTTAAATTGTTCAGTTTAGGGCTCCTTGATTTCATTCATGATACAATCCTAGTAAGAGGATAATAATGAAAATTATATTGGTTGACATTCAAATAAAAATATTAGAAAAATTAATTACTATAATTATTGGTAGGATTAATGCAATTTCTACATCAAAAATTAAAAAAATAATAGTAATAAGAAAAAACTTTAAAGAAAAAGGGAGGCGTGATAAAGATTTAGGGTCAAACCCACATTCAAAGGGGGAGTTTTTTTCTCGGTCAAAAAAAGATTTTTTTGATAAAAAAGAGGCTAATAGTATTACAATTGAAGAGATAAAAAAAATTAATAATGCAAAGTTTAATAAAATAATTACTTATACTATTAAATAATAGACTTTTTAATTGGAAGTTAAATATACTTTTATATTATGTAAGTAATAAATTATATACCTCATCAGTAGATTGAAATATAAAGGAATAATCATACTACATCTACAAAATGCCAGTATCAAGCAGCTGCTTCAAAGCCGAAGTGATGGTTTCTTGAAAAATGGTTATTCAGATGGCGAATTAAACAAATAATTAAAAATGTTCTTCCAATTAATACATGAAATCCATGAAATCCAGTAGCTATATAAAATGTTGATCCATAAACAGCATCTGCAATAGTAAAAGGTGCTTCGATATATTCATATGCTTGTAGGATAGTAAAATATACCCCTAAAATTACTGTAAAAAACAATCCTTGAGTCGTTTGTGAGTGATTACCTTCTATTAAACTATGATGAGCTCAAGTAATTGTCACTCCTGAAGCCAATAAAATTGATGTATTTAATAAGGGGATTTGGAAGGGGTTAAATGGGGTAATTCCTAAAGGAGGTCATATTGTACCTAATTCAATAGCTGGGGATAAACTACTATGAAAAAATGCTCAGAAAAATGAAATAAAAAATAAAATTTCAGAGACAATAAATAAAATTATACCTCATCGAAGGCCTAAAGTTACTATTAGTGTATGAAGTCCCTGAAAGGTTCCTTCACGTGACACATCACGTCATCATTGGTAGACAGTTAAAATAGTAATTATGTTTCCTAACAATAAAAGGGACGAGTCGTATTGATGAAATCATTTTACTAAACCAGAGACTGTAGTTATAGCTCCAATTGATCCGGTTAAAGGTCAGGGGCTATAATCAACTAAGTGAAAGGGATGATTGGCATGTGTTGACATTATATTTATAAATTAGTTTACTTCACTAGAGTATAATGTGCTTAAAACAGCAAAGACATACGATTGAATAATTGCTACGGCTGATTCTAAAATTAATAAAGCAATTTGTGTGACTAATAGAATTGTAATAATTCTGTTAGGTATAGACGGACCAGTATTTCCTAATAATGTCAGTAATAGATGCCCAGCAATTATATTAGCTGATAAACGAACAGCTAGAGTACCTGGACGAATAATATTTCTAATTGTTTCAATACACACTATAAATGGCATTAGAATTGCTGGAGTTCCTTGAGGGACTAAGTGTGCAAATATATGTTGTGTGTGATTAATTCATCCATAAACTATGAATGAAATTCATAAGGGAAGAGCCAGGGTTAAAGTTAAAGTAAGATGACTAGTTCTAGTAAAAATATATGGGAATAGCCCTATAAAATTGTTAAATACAATAAATGAAAATAATGAGATAAACAAGAATGTTCTTCCTTTATGACCTTGGGTTCCTAGTAATGTTTTAAATTCTTGATGAAGTGTTAGTAAGATATTATTTCAAATTAAATTATAGCGTGAAGGTATTAATCAATAAATAGAAGGGATTAGAAGAAGCCCTAAAAAGGTACTTAGTCAATTAATAGATAAATTTAAAATTCTAGAAGAAGGATCAAAAACAGAAAATAAGTTAGTTATCATTTTCAATTTAAAGAAGAGGTTTCTAGTTCATTAATATTATTAGATTTGATAGTTTTATATGAAAAAGAATAGTAATTTATAACATTAAATAAGATAAAAATAATAGAAAAGATAATAAATAAATTTAATCAGCCAATAGGTGCTATTTGTGGGATTAAAAAATATTAATATATTAATAATTTTAGTTTGACATACTAATGTTATATATTTTAACTAATTTTTTCATTAGAAGTAAGCGCTAATTTACTATTTTGTGGTTTAAGAGACCATTACTGGCTTTCAGTCATCTAATGAGTTTATTAAATGTTTAATGAAATTCATTTTATAAAAAAGTTAACAGGTAAACTTTCAATTACAATTGGCATGAAGCTATGATTAGCCCCACAAATTTCTGAACATTGACCAAAAAATAAACCTGGGCGATTAATTAAAAAATTAGTTTGATTTAATCGTCCAGGGGTTCCATCTACTTTAACACCTAAAGCAGGGACAGTTCAAGAATGAATAACATCAGTAGCAGTTACTAAAATTCGAATTTGTGAATTTATAGGTAGTACAATTCGATTATCAACATCTAAAAGGCGAAATCCATCAGATTGTAATTCATTAGTAGGAATTATATAAGAATCAAATTCTAGGTTTAAAAAATCTGAATATTCATAGCTTCAATATCATTGATGTCCGATAGATTTTAAAGTAATTATGGGTTCATTAATTTCATCCAATAGGTATAATAAGCGTAAAGAAGGTAAGGCAATAAATAAAAGAACAATAGCTGGTAAGATAGTTCAGATTATTTCAATAGTTTGACCATGTAATAAAAATCGATTAGTTAATAAATTAAAAAATAGTATTACTATAATATAAGTTACTATAATAGTAATTATTACTAAAATTAATAAAGTATGATCATGAAAAAAAATTAATTGTTCTATTAAAGGGGAGGCTCTATCTTGTAGCCCTAAATTTGCTCATGTTGCCATTTTCTAATAAAAGTTTATTTAACTTTATATATGAAGCTTAAATCCATCGCACTAATCTGCCATATTAGAAGTTAGTTGTTAATAAAGGTAATTCAGAATAGCTGTGTTCTGCAGGAGGGGTGTTTTGGTACCATTCAATAGATGAGTCTATTTGGTTAGGGTAAAGTACTTGACGTTGAGTAGTTATGCTTTCTCAAATAATAAATAAAAAATAAATAATTCCTAATAAAGAAATATAAGAACCAACACTAGATACTACATTTCATGCTGTATAGGCGTCTGGATAATCCGAGTATCGTCGTGGTATGCCTGCTAATCCTAGAAAATGTTGGGGGAAGAATGTTAAATTTACTCCAATAAATATAATAATAAATTGACTTTTTAGTATAAAATTACTCAATGTCAACCCGGTGAATAAAGGGTATCAGTGAATAAACCCTGCTATAATGGCAAATACAGCACCTATTGATAAAACATAATGAAAATGGGCCACTACATAGTAAGTATCATGTAAAATAATATCTAAAGAAGAATTAGCTAGAACTACTCCTGTTAATCCCCCTACGGTAAATAAAAATACAAACCCTAAAGCTCATAATAAAGCAGGAGAATAATTAAATTGTACTCCGTGTAAAGTAGCAAGTCAACTGAAAATTTTAATTCCTGTTGGCACTGCAATAATTATAGTAGCTGAAGTAAAGTAAGCTCGAGTATCAACATCTATACCTACAGTAAATATATGGTGGGCTCATACAATAAAGCCTAATAATCCAATAGCAAGTATAGCATAAATTATTCCTAGGGATCCGAAAGTTTCTTTTTTTCCTCTTTCTTGGCTAATAATGTGAGAAATTATCCCAAATCCTGGTAAAATTAAAATATATACTTCTGGGTGGCCAAAAAATCAAAATAAATGTTGGTATAAAATTGGGTCTCCCCCACCTGCTGGGTCAAAAAAAGAAGTATTAAAATTTCGGTCAGTTAATAATATAGTAATAGCTCCTGCTAATACTGGCAAAGACAGTAATAAAAGCAAGGCAGTAATTACTACTGATCAGACAAATAAAGGTATACGGTCAAAGGTAATTCCTACAGAGCGTATATTAATTACTGTAGTAATAAAATTTACAGCCCCCAAAATAGAAGAGATACCTGCTAAATGAAGAGAAAAAATTGCTAAATCTACCGATGACCCGCTATGGGCAATTCTAGAAGATAAAGGAGGGTAAACAGTTCAGCCTGTTCCAGCCCCATTTTCTACTATTCTACTGGTTAATAATAGTATTAATGAAGGAGGGAGTATTCAAAATCTTATATTATTTATGCGAGGAAAAGCCATATCAGGGGCTCCTAATATAAGGGGGACTAGTCAATTACCAAATCCCCCGATTATAATTGGTATTACTATAAAAAAAATTATAATAAAAGCATGAGCAGTAACAATTACATTATAAATTTGGTCATCTCCAATTAAAGCTCCTGGATGGCCAAGTTCTGCACGAATTAAGATACTTAATGAAGTTCCTACTATACCAGCTCAAGCCCCAAAAATAAAATATAAAGTTCCAATATTTTTATGGTTTGTGGAAAATAGTCATTGTTGCAATTCTGCAAGTAAAAATAAGCTAAATTAAATGGCTGATAATAGGCAATAGATTGTAAATTTATTTATGAGATTATTTCTCTTTAATTATAAAGCTTTATAGTCAAATTTAATGACATTAGACTGCAATTCTAAAAGTGTAATTATTACTAAGGCTTAAAAGATAATCTTATATTTATAGCTTTGAAGGCTATTAGTTTATTTAACTTAAAGCCTTAGTTATAAATATAAAAATAATGCATTAATAAATAGTAATCCTCTTACTGAAATAAAAGAAAAAAATATATAAACATTTATATTAAATTTATTAAATGAAGAAAATTGTATTCATTTTGGACAATTATGGAGTAATATGAAACTAAAATAGCATATCCGTAGATAAAAAAATAATGTAATTAAGCTTGTTATTACTATAATAAAAATTACTAATAGCTGTCTATTGAATACTATTCCTTGTAAAACTAATCATTTAGGTAGAAATCCTAAAAAAGGAGGAAGCCCCCCTAATGATAAAAAATTTAAGAATATTAAAATTTTTAATTCTTTATGATTTATTGGAAAAGTAAAAAGTTGATTAATATGGGATAATTTAAAAATGTTGAAGAAAAAGATAATTGTAAAAGATAAAAATCTATATAATAAAAAATATAATAATCAATTTCTTTCTCTTAATAATATTGCAGATATTATTCACCCTAAATGATTAATTGACGAAAAAGCTATAATTTTATATAAAGAAGTTTGATTTAACCCTCTTCAAGCCCCTAATACAGTAGAAAAAATAATTAATAAATAGAATATATTAGAAAAATTTAAATATATTATTATTATGAAAGGGGCAATTTTTTGTCAAGTTATTAATAATAATGCATTTATTCAAGATAATCCCTCTAATACTATAGGGAATCAAAAATGGAAAGGGGCAACTCCTAGCTTTAAAGCTAGGGCTGAAATTATAGTCATATTAATATATGAATTTAATATTAAAAATTGATTTATAAAATTAAATTTAATTATGTAAATAATAATGGCAACTAATAAAACAGCTGAGGCAAGAGCTTGAATCAAAAAATATTTTAGAGAAGCTTCAGAAGATATTAAATTATTTTTAGTATTTACTAAGGGAATAAATGCTAATAAATTAATTTCTAAACCTATCCATGCTCTTAATCAGGATGAAGAGGAAATTGTGATTAAAGTTCCTCTAACTAAAATAATAAAAAAAAGAATTTTTGCAGAATTTTTAAAAATTAAAAAGAAAAGGATTTATACCTTTATAAGTGGGGTATGAACCCAATAGCTTAATTTAGCTTATCTTTTTAGAGTTTAATTTATATAATATAAATAAAGTTACTATATTTTGGTGTATGAGGCACAAAAGTTTTTGATACTTTAAGTAATAGTTTAATTCTATTAAATATAAATTTAATTATTTGTATAAACATTAATTTTTTAAAAAATTGTTAATTAGTTAATTTGAATAAACAATAATAAATATAAAAATTAATGATAAAAGTTTATAATAAGCATAAAATTTAAATTTATATAATTTATCCTATCAAGATAACCCTTTTTTCAGGCAGCATATTTATTAAAATATTAATTAAGCCGGGTCAACCTAATAGTATATAATAATATAGCTATACTATGAATAATTAAATATAGGAATAAAGGGAAAGGATAGTATACTATAAGGGTAATATACTATAATTTTTTAAAAGATGAATTAAAATTTATAGTATAGTAGCTTTTAAAGATGAATATGTAATATAGTATAATAGCTTTTTTTTTTTTTTTTTTTTTTTTTTTTTTTTTTTTTTTTTTTTTTAAAAATTTTTTT